CGCAGACATTTCTGGCACACCTCTAACAGAAGGACAAATAGTCAATTTTGAAAGAACTTATTGTCAACCCCTTTCAGATATGAATCTGTCTGATTCAGAAGGGAATAACTTGCATCAGTATCTCAATTTCAATTCAAACATGGGTTTGATTCACACTCCATGTTCTGAGAAATATTTACCATCCGAAAAGAGGAAAAAAAGGGGTCGTTGTCTAAAGAAATGCCTTGAGAAAGAGCAGATGTATAGAACCTTTAAACGTCAACGAGAGATTGTTTTTTCAACTCTCTCAAAATGGAATATATTCCAACCATATATGCCATGGTTCCTTACTTCGACAGGATACAAATATCTAAATTTGATATTTTTAGATACTTTTTCAGACCTATTGTCGATACTAAGTAGCAGCCAAAAATTTTTATCCATTTTTCTTGATATTATGCATGGATCAGATATATATATATCATGGCGAATTCTTCAGAGAAAATTGTGTCTTCCACTAAGTGAGATTTCGAGTAAGTGTTTACATAATCTTCTTCTGTTCGAAGAAACGATTCATCGAAATAATGAGTCACCATCGATATCGACACATCTGAGATCGCCAAATGTTCGGGAGTTACTCTATTCAATCCTTTTCTTTCTTCTTGTTGCTGGATATCTCGTTTGTACACATCTTCTCTTTGTTTCTCGAGACTCTAGTGAGTTACAGACAGAGTTCGAAAGGATCAAATTTTTTATGATTCCATCATACATGATTGAGTTGGAAAAACTTCTGGATAGGTATCCTCCACCTAAACCGAATTCTTCCCGGTTAAAGAATATCTTTCTAGTTGCTGTGGGACGATTAGTAGAGTTTCTATTTGGTTTCGCTTTACGTTCTAAGAATAAATATTTTCATATCAATCTCGTCCTCAACGATATCATCGATTTGATAAGTATGATACCAAATCCCATCAATCGAATCGCTTTTTCGAGAAATACGAGACATCTAAGTCATACAAGTAAAGAGATCTATTCATTGATAAGAAAAAGAAAAAAGGATCATAAGCATAACATAACAGCCTGGATCTTGGCCAGCGATTTCGTTCCTGATAAAGAAAGAATCTTCAAGATTCAGTTAACCTCCTTAACGACAGAAAAACGTATTGATCAAATTCTATTGAGTCTGACTCATAGTGATCATTTATCAAAGAATGACTATGGTTATCAAATGATTGAACAACCGGGAGCAATTTACTTACGATACTTAGTTGACATTCATAATAAGTATCTAATGAATTATGAGTTCAATACATCCTGTTTAGCAGAACGACGGATATTCCTTGCTCATTATCAGACAATCAATTATTCACAAACCTCCTGTGGAGCTAATAGTTTTTGTTTGCCATCTCATGAAAAACCCTTTTCGCTCCGTTTACCCCTATCCCTCTCTAGGGGTATTTTAGTGATAGGTTCTATAGGAAGTGGACGATCCTATTTGGTCAAATACCTAGCGACAAACTCCTATTTTCCTTTCATTACAATATTTCTGAACGAGTCCATGGAAAACCAGGAAAGGTGCTTTTTTGTTATTGATAATATTGACGATGAGGAGGACGAGCTCGATGAGTTGTTTGATGATAGTGATGAGAGTGATCATATTGATGATTTTTATGCTCTTGACGATAGTGACGATATCGACGACCTTCTTGATTCGAAGCGGCCGCTTGATCTTGATGCGGAGGACGCGGATCTGAATCCGGATGTGTATTTGGATATGGGCCGATTTTATATCAACGTTCAATTCGAATTAGCAAAAAAAATGTCTCCTTGCATAATATGGATTCCAAACATTCATGATCTGAATATGAATGAGTCGAATTACTTATTCCTCGGTCTATTAGTGAACTCTCTCTCCAGGGATTGTGAAAGATGTTCCACTAGAAATAATCTTGTTATTGCTTCGACTCATATTCCCCGAAAAGTGGATCCCGGTCTAATAGCTCCAAATAAATTAAATACATGCATTAAGATACGAAGGCTTCTTATTCCACAACAACGAAAGCACTTTTTCACTCTTTCATATACTAGGGGATTTCACTTGGAAAATAAAATGTTCCATACTAATGGATTCGGGTCCATAACCATGGGTTCCAATGTACGAGATCTTGTAGCACTTACCAATGCGGCCCTATCGATTAGTATTACACAGAAGAAATCAATTATAGACACTAATATAATTAGATCTGCTCTTCATAGACAAACTTGGGATTTGCGAGCCCGAGTAAGATCGGCTCCGGATCATGGGATCCTTTTCTATCAGATAGGAAGGGCTGTTGCACAAAATGTACTTCTAAGTAATAGCTGCTCCCTAATAGATCCTATATCTATCTATATAAAGAAGAAATCATGCGAAGAGGAGTCTTATTTGTACAAATGGTACTTCGAACTTGGAACGAGCATGAATAAATTAACGATACTTCTTTATCTTTTGAGTTGTTCTGCCGGATCGGTCGCTCAAGAC